ATCTGCAAGGCCCGATCAATAGTTCAAGTCACACACTCCCATAATCCATTTTATCTTCGGAAAATTCACTTCAACTATGAGTGTCAAAAAAATAAGACATTTTTGTAGAGTTGAAGAGAAATATCCCAATACATGTCTTATTTTTTTTTTCAATAATCCATATTTGTAGCAATGAAATACTAGTGTTCCTACCCCAAGTGATAGATGATTGATTACACGATGGTATATATTCTTTATAAAGGACCAGAAATACCTTGCTTACGTATCATTGGGAAGTGCATTAACATAAATACGGCGGTAAGAAGAGGTAATACAAAAGTGTGTAAACTATAAAAACGAGTCAAAGTGGATTGTCCTACACTAGCACTTCCGCGTAATAACTCTACCAGAGGCGAGCCTATTACAGGAATAGCGTCTGGTACGCCTGTTACAATTTTTACTGCCCAATAACCAATTTGGTCCCGAGGTAAGGAATAACCAGTTACACCAAAAGATGCGGTCAATACACCCAAAACCACACCTGTAACCCAAGTCAATTCACGAGGTTTTTTAAAGCCGCCGGTGAGATACACGCGAAATACGTGCAGGATCATCATTAGGACCATCATACTTGCCGACCATCGATGAACTGATCGGATTAACCAACCAAAATTAGCTTCAGTCATTATATATTGAACAGAAGCAAAGGCCTCCGTAACGGTCGGACGATAATAAAAAGTCATAGCAAACCCGGTAGCTACTTGTACCAAAAAACAAGTAAGCGTAATTCCCCCTAGACAATAAAATATGTTGACGTGAGGAGGAACATATTTACTAGTTATATCATCGGCAATTGCCTGAATCTCAAGACGTTCTTCGAACCAATCATAGATTTTATTGAGATAGGTAAATCAAGGGGACCCCCCCGGAGAACCGTATATGAAAATTTCATCTCGTACGGCTCAAACAGAAACACCCAAATACTAGTTCTAACGGATGTGTGTAATATAAAGTTTGAAATTTATTAATTCTATGATTTATGATTCAATTTTTTTTTGAAGATACTAAAGAATAAAAATCCGAAAGCTCTTCTTTGTGGTTATAATGCCAAAAAATCAAGTCGGCTCATTCGTCTATATATTGATCGTTATAGGCCTCTTGAATCTTCTATTTACCTATTTTCTTTGGTGTTATTTATGTGTAATGCGGCTTTACTGCTGTTTTCTTTATTATTGATAGGAATTCTCTTGTTAAGACCCTATGAATTGATTAAAACCTCAGATTCATACTAAAACCACGATGATTCAATAAAACCCTTTCAAACTAAGTCTAAGTCCCAAAATTCCCTGAGTAAGAACCATTGGATCATCACTTATTCAATGAATAGATATAATGACTAAAAATCCAAACCAAAGAAACCTTTGTTTTGTCCTTTGATCAAAATAAGCATAAACGAAAGTTTGAAAGAATCAAAATATTTCTATTTATAACTTCTAACTCTTTGAAAAAATTTTTTGAAGTCCGGACACGAGGTCTGACTATTAAGTATGAATCATAGTTCTAATAGTAATCTATTTCATATATTCCGTGCTCCAGATACTAGAATGAATATCCGACGAAGTAAAACCATCTCTATCAAGATGACAGACCCATTCTCTGTACTATCCATAGGATCATTTATACCAAGTCACACACTCATATTCCGGAAATACAGAAACAAAGAAATTCCACGGTCAAACTACCAAAATAGAATGGGATAAAAATCAGAAACCTAAACGCTTCACTTTGTATTGAAAAAGCCAGTTAATGGTTCTTGTGAATCTAATTCATTGAAATTCCATCCAGTAAAATGGAAGAATTATAAATCTCCAAAATAATAGATAGGAATATCGCGAATAGAGCCATTGCGAGACCCATCAAAGGAGTAGTTCCCCACCCAGGAGCTACTTTACCATATTCTGAATTCAATGGTTTCAATAAACTCCCCGCATTAGTTCGTTTTGGGCGGCCAGATCTAGAACTACCTTCAACGGTTTGTGTAGCCATAATATTTTATATTCAGTAAGATCTGTTGACTTTGTATACCATTCCGTTGTAAATAAATGATCTTATCATAGATCCATTGTGGTCTTAAAACTTTATAATGTCTTAAAACTATATAATCATGGAAACAGCAACCCTAGTTGCCATCTTTTTATCTGGTTTACTTGTAAGTTTTACTGGGTACGCCTTATATACTGCTTTTGGGCAACCCTCTCAACAACTAAGAGATCCATTCGAGGAACACGGGGACTAGTTGAAGTACGGATCCTCCCAATATTGGGAGGATCCGTACTTCAATTGAGATAATGACAAATCATTTCACCTTTTTAGTTGGAACTTTAGGCGGATCTCGAAAAAAGATAGCGAAAAAAATTATTCCTAGAGTTGAGACTAAAAGGAATGTATAAACCAATGCTTCCATAGATTCGATCGTGGTTTACAATTATAGCTTCCATACCTGTTTATTTGGGATCGTCTCCCGGATAAATAAAGAACAAGAGTCAAAGAAAAGGCAGTGATTCAAATCAAGATTTATCTGGTACCCCATCTAAAAATCACAAAAAGAAAATAAAAATGAAAAGTAACAAGTAACAAAGCATATTGTATCAGACTACTTGTCTTCTTGTAGTTGGATCTCCAAGTTTTTGGAATGCTCCAAATTCCACTTGAGCATCTAAATCTGGATCAATACCAGCAAAAACATCTCGAAACAAGGTTCTAGCACCATGCCAAATGTGTCCGAAGAAGAAGAGCAAAGCAAACGAAGCATGTCCAAAAGTAAACCAACCCCGTGGACTGCTACGAAAAACACCATCGGATTTCAAAGTAGCACGATCTAATTCAAAAATCTCACCCAATTGAGCACGTCTAGCATATTTTTTCACAGTAGCGGGATCGCTATAACTGACTCCGTTGAGTTCGCCGCCATAGAACTCGACAGTTACACCTACTTGTTCGACACTATATTTTGATTCCGCCCTTCTAAAAGGAACATCGGCTCTAACAATTCCGTCTCCGTCTACCAAAACAACCGGAAATGTTTCAAAAAAAGTAGGCATACGACGTACAAAAAGTTCGCGCCCCTCTTTATCTCTAAAGATAGGATGTCCTAACCACCCAACAGCTATTCCATCCCCGTTGTCCATTGAGCCCGCTCTGAATAACCCCCCCTTTGCCGGATTATTGCCGATGTAATCATAAAAAGCTAGTTTTTCGGGAATTTTAGACCAAGCTTCAGATAAACTTTGATTTTCAGCCAACCCAGCACCAATTCTTCGATATATTTCTTGTTGGAAGTATCCTTGATCCCATTGATAACGAGTGGGACCAAATAATTCAATCGGGGTAGTTGCTGAACCATACCACATAGTTCCAGCAACTACAAAAGCGGCAAAAAAGACAGCAGCAATACTACTGGAAAGGACGGTTTCAATATTTCCCATACGTAATCCTTTGTATAGGCGTTGAGGTGGACGTACACTAAGATGGAATAGACCCGCCAATATGCCCAAGGTCCCTGCTGCAATATGATGAGAGGCTATTCCTCCCGGAACAAAAGGATCAAAACCCTCCACACCCCACGCTGGATTTACGGATTGTACCCTTCCAGTTAGTCCATAAGGATCGGACACCCATATTCCAGGACCATACAATCCTGTTACATGAAATGCACCAAAACCAAAGCAAGCCACCCCTGATAGAAATAAATGAATTCCAAAGATCTTAGGCAAATCCAAAGAGGGTTTTCCTGTACGTTCATCAGTAAATATTTCTAGATCCCAATACACCCAATGCCAGATAGCTGCCAAAAAGCACAAGCCCGAAAACACAATATGTGCCCCGGCCACACCTTCGTAACTCCAAATACCCGGATTCGTTACAGTACCCCCTGTGATACTCCAACCGCCCCATGAATTGGTTATTCCTAAACGAGTCATGAAGGGTATAACGAACATACCCTGTCTCCACATTGGATCAAGAACAGGATCAGAAGGATCAAAAACTGCTAATTCGTATAGAGCCATCGAACCGGCCCAACCAGCAACCAGAGCTGTATGCATTATATGGACAGAAATCAAACGACCGGGATCATTCAATACGACGGTATGAACACGATACCAAGGCAAACCCATGGAAATACCCCTTTATCAATGAAAAATAGACACAATGTAACTTTATTGCATTGGAAAAAACTATGCTGTGGACCCTCTTTTTAGTGGATTATCTTGGGGAAAGAATTAATATTTGTTTGATTTGTTTGATTCTTTTCAATTACTTTTAGTAATAATGAAACTATTTTGTTCGTAGGAACAAAAAGAAGCAGATCTATTCTACACCCGATAAGTACCAATACGCAATGGTAGGGGAGTTGATACCATTTTCTATGAGTGAATGCATATATATATTTGTTCATCATTCAAAGGACTTATTTGTAATAATTTTCCTTTATTCATTTTGTCTTCTTTATCTTTTTTTATAAACTTAGTCAATCTATGGATAAAATATGATAAAGGCCAATATTAGTAGGACACTAAATCCATTGTTACGCTTTCACATCAAAGTGAGATATAGTACTTAATTTTTCTTTTATTTAATGCCTATTGGTGTTCCAAGAGTACCTTTTCGAAGTCCTGGAGAGGAAGATGCATTGTGGATTGACGTATAGTGCGACTTGTCAGATATATTGGGTCATATGGTATTTCCCCATTCTCTTCCCCGATCGAGATATCCTCCCCTTCGCCCAAGAAAGATTGATTGAATTATCAAAAATTTGGAGCGTGAAGTTCAATTAGATCCATTTTTTCGGGAGGGTATACAGATTAATATTATCAATTAGAATAATTTATGGTTATCTTGGTTAGGCCAATAAAATGAAGTATCCAGGCTCCGTTTAGAAAAAAACCGGTAAAAAATCTATTTATGATTACTATTTCTATCATATTCTATTTCTTTATATATTTATAATAGAAGTGATCTCAAACAGTTAATCAATCGAGTAATATGATGAATGCATTGAATATCTGTTGTAAGACATGAAATAAATTGTAAAAAGGAAGTCGTAGCAAAAGGACGTGGTATTGGGGCATTTGTCATATATGTGCAAATCCAAATCGGGCGGATCTTTACTCGGAGTAGAGCATAAACCTAAAAAAATTGAAGAAGCCCATTCAGGAACAAGAAAATTACATCGCGATTGAGATTGTATCTCGATGAAACAATACATCAATGAAAAGTTAGTTAGATAAATTTAGTAATTTTTTTTTATAGATAAACAAAACAGGCCAAAACCCATCTTTTTTGAAAAATGAAAGAAAAGCCCCTTTTTATACCTGGTATGAAAAAATAAAATAAAATAAAAGAAAGCGCTAGAATCTACATCTACACATTGATTCTTTTTTTTTTTTCGTTATTTTTGTTGAACCGTATGCATCAAAAGGTGCATGTACGGTTTCTAAGGGATACAACTTTATCCCAATCAACCGACTTTATCGAGAAAGATTACTTTTTTTAGGCCAAGGGGTTGATAGCGAGATCTCGAATCAACTTATTGGTCTTATGGTATATCTCAGTATAGAGGATGATACCAAAGATCTATATTTGTTTATAAATTCTCCTGGCGGATGGGTAATACCCGGAGTAGCTATTTATGATACTATGCAATTTGTGCGACCAGATATACAGACAATATGCATGGGATTAGCCGCTTCAATGGGATCTTTTATTCTGGTCGGAGGAGAAATTACCAAACGTCTAGCATTCCCTCACGCTTGGCGCCAATGAGTTTTTTATTTGATTTGAGAGAAAAAAGAAGACTATGCCTTCGCGCTATATGAAATATGAATATTAAGTAATAATAGCATGGCACTTCGAATTCGATATGATAAATTTTTTTAACCCTTAAATTATGTATCGAAAGAGTAGTATGAGATAAAAGGTATTTCCGATTTTATCTAATCTATCGGGAGGCCTATTTCAGCGTCACAAACTTTTTTGTTTTCACGCCGGGAGGCTCTTACACAATATTTAGGTTATGAAAGAATATGAAAATAAAAAAAAATCTTTTTTATTTGAAAAAAAAAAAAAAAGAAACTTTGGGATTGCTAAATAACAGACGAAATAAATATATAAAGCAACGGAGCCATCATAGTATTTTTGAACTACTCCAAAAACAAAAAGAAGGGTGGTTATTGGATCATTTACCAACCCGAGTCTGATAGACCCTATATTTCATTTATTTGATATTTAAGTAAGGTAAAAACGAATTCCATTATAGAGCCGTATGCAATGCGTAAAAGATGCCTGTACGGTTGTTCAATTATATATTTTATTATTCTTTATCTCTTCACCTTATCATCATGCGAGATAGAATAAACATTTATTATGTTATATCATCAGGGTAATGATCCATCAACCTGCTAGTTCTTTTTATGAGGCACAGACGGGAGAATTTATCTTGGAAGCGGAAGAACTTTTGAAGCTGCGCGAAACCGTCACAAGGGTTTATGTACAAAGGACAGGCAAACCCTTATGGGTTGTATCCGAAGATATGGAAAGAGATGTTTTTATGTCAGCAACAGAAGCCCAAGCTCATGGAATTGTTGATCTTGTAGCGACTGAATAAAAAAGAAAAAATAACAAAAATTTCAGACGAATTGATGATTTGAGATTTTATCTTCTTACCGGATTTAATATTCTATTCATTAATCTATTAATATAGAAATAAAATAATTCATAATCATCCGGTTAAGATCGATCTAAACCAGCCCATTATGTATATGATTCAATATGCCAACTATTAAACAACTTATTAGAAACACAAGACAGCCAATCAGAAATGTCACGAAATCCCCCGCTCTTGGGGGATGTCCTCAGCGACGAGGAACATGTACTAGGGTGTATGTGCGACTCGTTCAGATCATGGGCTAGGACAAAAGAAAGAAAACAATTGATCCAGTATCAACGATCAGTACCAGTGAATAGACTAGAATGGAAGAACTCCATTCAATATCTAAAAATAAAAAAGATCTATCCTTCTATTGTGGTATCAAATGTATGGTTTCCGTTGGTGCAAATCCAATCAACTCCATTTTAAATTTAAGATGAGAAAGAATTCTCCATTGATAGCAAATGATATCCATTAAGCAGGGGAAATACTATTTTAAAAAGAAGAAAAATTATGCCTTACTCTTGCAAGAACGGACTAACAGGGTCAGCTACTCAGCTAATCTTCATAATTAAATACCGTTACTGTATAAGTAGATCTCATTGTGAAAGACCTCGTACTGGATAATTATGGGTAGAGCCAAAGAGTGTGAACTGTACAAGTTAACAATAACATTGATTAAATGAAAGAAGGGCTCCGGTGTATAGAGAGGACCTCACCGTTTAAGAAGTAACCATAGAAACGATGGAACCCACTATATCCATTTATATTTACTACTTTTATGTTTTATGTGTTTTTGATACCTAATATCAATACAATTTTTTCTAGGCATTTCACCTAGAAAAAAAAAAAAAAAAAATCGTGGTCGGGAAGGTTATAGTAGCAAAAGCCATTGGAATTTAAATTTTATACATTGGAAGAATCCGTTTTGTTATTAATAGACTAGGATACGGGAAGGGAATAACTGAAAGAAAGGAAATCAATTAGTTATTCATCAAAGTTTCATTTATTCAATGACCAGAATTAAACGAGGGTATATAGCTCGAAGACGTAGAACAAAAATTCGTTTATTTGCATCAACCTTTCGAGGGGCTCATTCAAGACTTACTCGTACTATTACTCAACAGAAAATAAGAGCTTTGGTTTCGGCTCATCGGGATAGAGGTAGACAAAAGAGAGATTTTCGTCGGTTGTGGATCACTCGGATAAATGCAGTAATTCGCGAGAATAAAGTATACTTAAGTTATAGTAAATTTATACACAATCTGTACAAGAGACAGTTACTTCTTAATCGTAAAATACTTGCACAAATAGCTATATTAAATAAGAGTTGTCTTTATATGATTTCCAATGAGATCATAAAATAAAGAGATTGGAAGGAATCCGTTGGAATAGTTTAAATGGAGTTCCCTGGAGAATGAACTCTGGGAAGGTAGAGTAGAAATTAGTATGATAAAATATGATAAAGTCATCAAAATGAAGAAAGACGTTAAATAAAAAATATTTATTCCTCTTCTCCCATTTTTTTTCTTACGACAGGACATTTCGATTTTACGATTTTTCGAACAAAAAAAAAAACGTCAATCCGCATTTGAGTTTGGATTGGAATTTTATTTTGATTCAATTCAATTGAAGAGTCAACCTATTTTTTTCTGGTTCTAAGACCAGCAGCTCTAGCGGTTGACTCGCTTCTTTCAAATTGTTTCTCATTATTAAGAAAAGGTAACGGAGATAAAATACGAGCTTGTTTTATAGCAATAGTAATTAATCGTTGTTGTTTTAAGGTCAATCTATTCACCCGTCTAGATAATATTTTTCCTTGTTCGCTAATAAATCGACTAATTAAACTCATGTTTCTATAATCAATTCGATCCCCCGATTGGATCGGAGGCAAACGCCTACGAAAAGATCGCTTAGATTTAAGAAAGATTCGCTTGGATTTATCCATGGTTTGTTTATTCCTTATCCTGAAAATCCCAATCCTATTTCTTAATTCTACATCATCTTTGATCCGATCGAAATAGGATTTGGTTTGTTTATATTTATTTGTTTATATTTAAATAAATTAAATTATATTTAATAAATAATAAATAAATAATAAATTTTAATAAATAAATTATATTTAAATAAATTAATAAATTATATTTAAATAAATTCAAAAATAAATTCAAATAAATTATATATATATATTGTTATATATAATATGTAATTTTTCATCTTCCTTGGAAGACTGACACACGAGCGATCGGTTCGATCTATTTCTTTATCTCCCCATGAATCGTATGTTTGTAACAACAGGGACAGAATTTTCTCAATTCCAATCGACTAGGCGTATTGTGTCGATTCTTTTGAGTAATATATCTGGAAATGCCCATTGATTCCTTATTAACACGATTTCGAACACAACTGGTACATTCCAAAATAACCGTTACTCGGACATCTTTACCCTTAGCCATGAACCTCCTTTGGTTTTTGATTCATTCAATTCTTTAATTTTCCGACCCGAAGCAAGGAAGAAGAAAGGACACAAAAATAGAAGCAGGTAACTCGAAATCAAATTATGAAAGAAATATTTTGTTGCAATCAATATAGTAATAAATAATAAGTAATATAATGATTAATAAGTAATATAATGATTTCTAACTATATTTATAATTTTTAATTGCCGTACAGTATTTCATTTTCAGTTAAGTATCTTGTATGATATTGTTGCCCCAACCACCGCATTTCCATTCTATTATTAATTTAATTTGAGCCTGAGCCCGAGTTCATAGTTTCACTGAGGGTGAAACCGCTTTTTCTTTGTTTTTTTTTTTTTTTAGAAAGAATAAGTAAAAAAAGAAAAAAAGAAAAAACAAAGAAAAAAAGAAGGGAGGGGTAGGGATTAGTTACAGATATTTGATTGTATCTCTAATCTTCTTCCCCTTCCCATATCAATAGCTAGAATGAAAAAAAGGGGAATATCAACGCATCCGGAAAAAAACGATTGATCTCTATCAATAAACCTGCTAAAGACCCGAACCATAGAGTACTTACTACCGGTGCCACGGAGAGATATGTTTTTAGATCTCGCATTTTAAAAACTCCTCTTTCTGTATTCGTTATTGTAATTTTATTGTAATTTGTAATACATAATGGTAATACATATATGACCGGATGTGTATATGTAGTTAATGACTTACCACTTGTACGCGGAGTTCCTAATTCAAATTGAAATGTACAAAATAGATATTTATTAAAAGAAAAAAATACGTCCATTTCCGCCTTAAATTCCTAAAAAATATTAATTTTTTGTGGTAGATTTCATATTTATTT